ATTGATTATTGTTCTTATACAGTTCGAACTATCTATGGGGTATTAGGCATCAAAATTTGGATATTTGTAGACAAGGAATAATAAGCCTTTACTTTCCGTTACGTTCTATCCAACGATAGAACAAAAAATGATAAAGTCTTTCATTGTTTTTCTGTTCAATCAAAACAAAAATGAGCAATTCTGTAATTCTATAGGGTTGAATAAAAATGAGATTGACCATTTGATATAATTGCTATGCTTAGTGTGTGACTCGTTGGTTTTTTTTTAGGGTTAGGATTCAAAAAAAAAATGGACCAGCCCATAGTATAAATAGTATAAACTAATAACTATAGAACTAATAACTAAAGAACTAATAACTAACTCATCGTTTCGTATTATCTGGATCCAAAGACCGGTCAAGATATGATATATTGGTCATATCATTGTAGCAACTGAAATCTTTTTTTTTTTTTGCATAAACAAAAGAAAAACCAATCTGATTGTGAGTTGTGAAGCGAAATCTAGAAGGATGCGGATAACTGGAAGGGTGAGAGAAAGAGAGAAAAATAATATCAATGATATATAATTCCAATATAATATGTAAGGTATATAAGTCATCTCATAAAAGGCCATGTAATAAAGCATCAATACTCTGATTCATCTATAATTAGATGAATCCTTTCATAGAACAAAAAAATCAAGAGCCTCGAGCCAATAAAGACTGAGAAGATTGACTCAAGAACAAATTTAATTATGGGCTCCATTGTAGAAATTAAGACCTAACCATTAATCGAGAAGCGATGGGAACGACGGAACCTGTGAATGCAGAAGATTCTATTGAAAATGAATCCTAATGATTCATTGGGTGGGATGGCGGAACAAACCGGGTACCAATTCATTTATTCTGAGAGGTCATGGGCTAACGCTACAACTGAACTAGATATTGAAAGAGTAAATATTCGCCTGCGGAAGCTTTATTTTATTTTATTGGATTGCTAAATTTTTGGTGATCCGATACGATAAAGGGAAAATAAAATAAAGATTCGTTATAACGTTATAAAAAACGACATTATCAAAATAAAATATATGTTTAGTTATATATCCAAACAAGATAGCTAAATATCGAATAGATTTGATAAAATCTCAAAGAATCCCAGGATTCAGTGTATTATGTATTATTCATTAAATACATGTATATCTTATTTAAATAGTTAAATTTAAATAGTTTTCAATCGTTTCATTCGCGAGGAGCTGGATGAGAAGAAACTCTCATGTCCGGTTCTGTAGTAGAGATGGGATTGCGAAACAACCATCAACTATAACCCCAAAAGAACCAGATTCCGTAAACAACATAGAGGAAGAATGAAGGGAATATCTTATCGAGGTAATCGTATTTGTTTTGGTAGATATGCTCTTCAGGCACTTGAACCCGCTTGGATCACATCTAGACAAATAGAAGCAGGGCGGCGAGCAATGACACGAAACGCACGCCGTGGTGGAAAAATATGGGTACGCATATTTCCAGACAAACCAGTTACAGTAAGACCTGCGGAAACACGTATGGGGTCGGGGAAAGGATCTCCCGAATATTGGGTAGCTGTCGTTAAACCAGGTAGAATCCTTTATGAAATGGGCGGAGTAGCAGAAAATATAGCCAGAAAGGCTATTTCAATAGCGGCGTCCAAAATGCCTATACGAACTCAATTCATTATTTCGGGATAGAAATATAGAAATGTAGAACCAAAGGAAAGAGGTTTTTGGAATAAAAAAAAACAATTGTAGTTTTCTTTTTTGGACAAAGAATATTTCTTTTTTTTTCCCTTCGCCCCTTTTTGCATTGAAAGAACTGATTAAAAAATGATATGATTCAACCTCAGACCCATTTGAATGTAGCGGACAACAGCGGGGCCCGAGAATTGATGTGTATTCGAATCGTAGGAGCTAGTAATCGCCGATATGCTCATATTGGTGACGTTATTGTTGCTGTGATCAAAGAAGCAGTACCAAATATGCCTCTAGAAAGATCAGAAGTTATCAGAGCTGTAATTGTACGTACTTGTAAAGAACTCAAACGTGAAAACGGTATGATAATACGATATGATGACAATGCTGCAGTTGTCATTGATCAAGAAGGAAATCCAAAAGGAACTCGAGTTTTTGGTGCGATCGCCCGGGAATTGAGACATTTCCATTTTACTAAAATAGTTTCATTAGCCCCCGAGGTATTATAAGATTAGACCATGATATAGTTATAGTAGGTTATTTGGATGAAATAGATTATTAGTAGATTGTGTCTCACGTATATACCTTTAATAATAATAATTCATAAATAAAAAATAAAACAAAAAGTATGTTTATTATATCCAAATTTGGAGGCACCAATAATTTTAGTTCATCATGGGTAGGGACACTATTGCTGACATAATAACCTCTATACGAAATGCTGACATGAATAGAAAAGGAATGGTTCGAATAGCATCTACTAACATCACCGAAAACATTGTTAAAATACTTTTACGAGAGGGTTTTATCGAAAACGTGAGGAAACATCGGGAAAGCAACAAATATTTTTTGGTTTTAACCCTACAACATAGAAGGAATAGGAAAGGGCCATCTAGAACTGTTTTAAATTTAAAACGGATCAGCCGACCTGGTCTACGAATCTATTCTAACTATCAACGAATTCCTAGAATTTTAGGTGGGATGGGGATTGTAATTCTTTCGACTTCTCGAGGTATAATGACAGACCGAGAGGCTCGACTAGAAGGAATGGGTGGAGAAATTTTGTGTTATATATGGTAATCCTTCTGATATCCGAATTAGATCCAAAACTTCCTATTTGTGAAAAAAAAAAGAGAAAGGAAGGGTTGTCTAATATCACTCCTCCTCCATTAGTTGATACTTCAAGGGGGTTTTACCTGGAATGAAAGAACAAAAATGGGTTCATGAAGGTTTAATTACTGAATCACTTCCCAACGGCATGTTCCGGGTTCGTTTAGATAATGAAGATCTGATTCTAGGTTATGTTTCAGGAAGGATCCGACGTAGTTTTATACGGATACTGCCAGGAGATAGAGTAAAAATTGAAGTAAGTCGTTATGATTCAACCAGAGGGCGTATAATTTATAGACTCCGCAACAAGGATTCGAAGGATTAGGCAGTTTTTTCAACTTCAACATTCCTTTCATGGGGATACAATTCGAGGTTAAAAATTTCAAGAAACCTATTTTTTCCCAAGAAGTGGATTCGGAATTTAATTAAGGTAAGGAATGACAAATATGAAAATAAGGGCTTCTGTTCGTAAAATTTGTGAAAAATGTCGACTGATCCGTAGGCGGGGACGAATTATAGTAATTTGTTCCAACCCGAGACATAAACAAAGACAAGGATAATCTTTCTAAACTCTAAAAAGGACTCTCTAAAGGACCCGATGTACAAAATGTACAAATCAAAATAAAATAAAGGATCCGCTTTGACATGAAATGGATATATCCATATATCTCTGACTCATATTTATGAGATGATAAAATATGGCAAAACCCATACCAAGAATTGGTTCACGTAGGAATGGACGTATCGGTTCACGTAAGAGTGCACGTAGAATACCAAAGGGAGTTATTCATGTTCAAGCAAGTTTCAACAATACCATTGTGACTGTTACGGATGTACGGGGTCGGGTGGTTTCTTGGTCCTCTGCCGGTACTTGTGGATTCAGGGGTACAAGAAGAGGGACACCATTTGCTGCTCAAACCGCAGCCGGAAATGCTATTCGTACAGTAGTGGATCAAGGTATGCAACGAGCAGAAGTCATGATAAAAGGTCCTGGTCTCGGAAGAGATGCAGCATTACGAGCTATTCGTAGAAGTGGTATACTATTAAGTTGCGTACGGGATGTAACCCCTATGCCACATAATGGCTGTAGACCTCCTAAAAAAAGACGTGTGTAGAAATAAACATTGAAGAGATTTCAAGAGAAATAAACGATTCAATGATCTGATCAAATAATATTACTATGGTTCGAGAGAAAGTAACAGTATCTACTCGGACACTACAGTGGAAGTGTGTTGAATCAAGAGCAGACAGTAAGCGTCTTTATTATGGACGCTTTATTCTGTCTCCACTTATGAAAGGTCAAGCCGACACAATAGGCATTGCGATGCGAAGAGCTTTGCTTGGAGAAATAGAAGGAACGTGTATCACACGTGCAAAATCTGAGAAAATACCACATGAATATTCTACTATAGTAGGTATTCAAGAATCAGTCCATGAAATTTTAATGAATTTGAAAGAGGTTGTATTGAGAAGTAATCTGTATGGAACTCGTGACGCGTCTATTTGTGTCAGAGGTCCTGGGTATGTAACTGCTCAAGACATCATCTCACCACCTTCTGTGGAAATCGTTGATAATACACAGCATATAGCTAGCCTAACGGAACCAATTGATTTGTGTATTGGATTAAAAATGGAAAGGAATCGCGGATATCGTATAAAAACGCCAAATAACTTTCAAGACAGAAGTTATCCTATAGATGCTGTATTCATGCCTGTTCGAAATGCGAATCATAGTATTCATTCTTATGGGAATGAGAATGAAAAACAAGAGATACTTTTTCTCGAAATATGGACAAATGGAAGTTTAACTCCTAAAGAAGCACTTCATGAAGCCTCCCGGAATTTGATTGATTTATTTATTCCTTTTCTACATGCGGAAGAAGAAAACTTACATTTAGAGGACAATCAACACAAGACTATTTTACCCCTTTTTACTTTTCATGATAGATTGGCTAAACTAAAGAAAAACAAAAAAAAAAAAGCATTGAAATCTATTTTTATTGACCAATCAGAATTGCCTCCCAGGATCTATACTTGCCTCAAAAGGTCCAATATACATACATTATTGGACCTTTTGAATAACAATCAAGAAGATCTTATGAAAATTGAACATTTTCGCATAGAAGATGTAAAAAAGATATTGGGTATTCTAGAAAAACATTTCGCAATTGATTTACCGAAGAATAAGT